GAGCATGTTATGCCATTTTAAAATTGGTTTATTCTGCAGCAGCAAATGCTAATCACAATAAGGGTTTGAACGAAACAAGTTTAATCATTAGTAAAGCCGAAGTTAACGAGGGCACAACTGTGAAAAAATTAAAGCCCCGGGCTCGAGGCCGAGGTTATCCTATAAAAAGATCCACTTGTCATATAACTATTGTATTGAAAGATATATCTTTAGATGAAGAGGAAGAAATAGATAAAAGGAAATTCTATAAATTAGAGCTGAGGAATACTTAAAGGAAGAATATTTTATATTATAAAAAATACAAATACGCTATATTATGTTATGCTTAAAAAAAATCGAATGAATAAAAAAAAAATACAAACAGATGTCACGTTTCACGATATATATAGTAGTGGGGGATTATGGGACAAAAAATAAATCCACTTGGTTTCAGACTTGGTGCAACCCAAGGTCATCATTCTCTTTGGTTTGCACAACCAAAAAATTATTCAAAGGATCTACAAGAAGATCAAAAAATACGAGATTGTATCAAAAATTATGTGCAAAATAATATGAAAATATCCTCTAATGTAGAGGGAATTGCACGTATAGAGATTCAAAAAAGAATCGATTTGATTCAGGTCATAATCTATATGGGATTCCCCAAGTTATTAATAGAAGACAGGACTCGAAGAATCGAAGAATTACAGACGCATGTACAAAAAGAACTCAATTGTGTAAACCGAAAACTCAACATTGCTATTACAAGAATTGCAAATCCTTACGGGCACCCCAATATTCTTGCAGAATTTATAGCCGGACAATTAAAGAATAGAGTTTCATTTCGCAAAGCAATGAAAAAAGCTATTGAATTAACTGAACAGGCAGGTACAAAAGGGATTCAAGTACAAATTGCAGGGCGTATCGACGGAAAAGAAATTGCACGTGTTGAATGGATCCGAGAAGGTAGAGTTCCTCTACAAACCATTCGAGCTAAAATTGATTATTGTTCCTATGCAGTTCGAACTATCTATGGGGTATTAGGCATCAAAATTTGGATATTTGTAGACGAGGAATAATAAGAACTTACTTGACTTATATTTAGTTAGATCTGGTGATAAAACAAAAAATGGCAAACTCTTTCATTCTTTTTCGGGTAAATAAAAAAAAAAAAAAAGAACAATTCTATAAGGTTGAATAAAAATTCGATTAATCATTTGATATAATTGCTATGCTTAGTGTGTGACTCGTTGGTTTTTTTAGGGTTGGGATTCAAAAAAATGGACAGCCCATAGTACAAACTGATAACTATAGAACTAATAACCAACTCATCACTTCGTGTTATCTGGATAGAAAGAACCAGTCAAGATATGATATATAAGTCATATCATTGTAGCAACTGAAATCTTTTTTACATAAACAAAAAAAAAAAAACAATCTGATTATGGGTTGTAAAGCAATATATTATGGGTTGTAAAGCAATATAAAGTATACAGATAAATGGAAGGGTGAGAGAAAGATAGAAAAAGAATATTAATGATATATAATTCTAATATGTAAGGTCTATGAGTCATCTCATATAAAGGGAATGTAATAAAGCATCAATACTGATTGATCCATAATTAGACAAATCCGTGCATAGAACAAAAAATCAAGAGCCCCGAGCCAATAAAGACTGAGAAGGTTGACTCAAGAATAAATTTAATTGGAGGCTCCGTTGTAAAATTCAGACCTAATCATTAATCGAGAAGTGGTGGGAACGACAGAACCTGTGAATGCATAAGATTCTATTGAAAACGAATCCTAATGATTCATTGAGTAGGATGGCGAAACGAACCAGAAACCTATTCATTTATTCTGAGAGGTCATGTCATAGACTAATCTTACAACTGAATGTTGAAAGAGTAAATATTCGCCCGCGAATTTTTTTTATTTATAAATTTTAGTCGATTCGAAATAAAAGGAAAAACAAAATAAAGATTCATTATAGCGTTCTACCAAAACGACATTATCTATAAATAGAATACGTGTTAAATTATATATTAAAACACAAAAAATTTCTAATTTATAATTGATTAGATCAAATTTCAAAGAATCCCACGATTCCATATATTATTAACCGTGTATTTTTTTTGTTTAATTTTTTTTAATTGTTTAATTCGCGAGGAGCTGGATGAGAAGAAACTCTCGTGTCCGGTTCTGTAGTAGAGATGGATGGAATTACTAAACAACCATCAACTATAACCCCAAAAGAACCAGATTCCGTAAACAACACAGAGGAAGAATGAAAGGAATATCTTATCGAGGTAATCGTATTTGCTTCGGTAGATATGCTCTTCAAGCGCTTGAACCCGCTTGGATCACATCTAGACAAATAGAAGCAGGGCGGCGAGCAATGACACGAAATGCACGCCGCGGTGGAAAAATATGGGTACGCATATTTCCAGACAAACCTGTTACAGTAAGACCTACAGAAACACGTATGGGTTCGGGGAAAGGATCTCCCGAATATTGGGTAGCTGTCGTTAAACCCGGTAGAATACTTTATGAAATGAGCGGAGTAGCAGAAAATATAGCTAGAAGGGCTATTTCAATAGCGGCATCTAAAATGCCTATACGAACTCAATTCATTCTTTCTGGATAGGAATGTAGAAACAAACGAAAGGGGTTTTTGGGATGAAAAAAAAACAATTGCAGGTTTCTTTTTTTGTTTTGAACAAATAATATTTCTTTTTTTTATTTATACCTTTGCTTTGCATTGAAAAAGAAAAAACCGATAAAAAAAAAAAAATGATATGATTCAACCTCAAACCCATTTGAATGTAGCGGATAACAGCGGGGCCCGAGAATTGATGTGTATTCGAATCATAGGAGCTAGTAATCGACGATATGCTCATATTGGTGACATTATTGTTGCTGTAATCAAGGAAGCAGTACCAAATACACCTCTAGAAAGATCGGAAGTGGTCCGAGCGGTCATTGTACGTACTTGTAAAGAACTCAAACGCGACAACGGTATGATAATACGATATGATGACAACGCTGCGGTTGTTATTGATCAAGAAGGAAATCCAAAAGGAACCCGAATTTTCGGCGCGATCGCCCGGGAATTAAGACAGTTAAATTTCACTAAAATAGTTTCATTAGCACCTGAAGTATTATAGGGGAAGACCTTAATATAGTATTTGAATGAAATTGATTCAATTTATTTAATTAATTAGTAAATTGTTTATCTATCACGTATATATCTTTAATAATTCATAAAAAATTCAGAAAAAAAGAAAAAGAGCATGTTGATTATATCAAAATTCGGGGGAAACAAAAATCTTAGTTTATCATGAGTAAAGACACTATTGCTGACATAATAACCTCTATACGAAATGCTGACATGAATAAAAAAAGAACAGTTCGAATACCATCTACTAACATCACTGAAAATATTGTTAAAATCCTTTTACAAGAAGGTTTTATTGAAAACGTGAGAAAACATCAAGAAAGCAATAAATATTTTTTGGTTTTAACCCTACGACATAGAAGAAATAGGAAAGGACCATATAGAACTGTTTTAAATTTAAAACGGATCAGTCGACCCGGTCTACGAATATATTCTAACTATCAACGAATTCCTAGAATTTTAGGCGGAATGGGGGTTGTAATTCTTTCTACTTCTCGAGGTATAATGACAGATCGAAAGGCTCGACTAGAAGGAATCGGCGGAGAAGTTTTGTGTTATATATGGTAATCTTTCTAATAGCCGACACGGTCATATTTGTGAAAAAAGAGAAAGGACAAGTTTATAATATTATCCCTCTTACATTAGTTGATACTTCAAAGCGGTTTTACCTGGAATGCAACAACAAAAATGGATTCATGAGGGTTTAATTACTGAACAACTTACCGATGGTATGTATCTTCCGGATTCGTTTAGATAACAAAAAAATTATTCTGGTTTTTGTTTCGTAAAGGATTTCATCTAGTTTTATACGTATACTACCAGGAAATAGACTAAAAATTGAGGTAAGTCCTTATGATTCAACCAAAGGGCGTATAATTTAGAGACTCCAAAGCAAAGAATTGAATGATTAGGCGGTTTTTTCAATTTCAACATTCTTTCGTGAGGATACAATTCGAAATTCAAAATTTCAAGAAACTTATTTTCTTCCAATAAGTAGATTCGGAATTAAAAAAAGGAATGACAAATATGAAAATAAGGGCCTCCGTTCGTAAAATTTGTGAAAAATGTCGATTGATCCGTAGGCGGGGACGAATTATAGTAATTTGTTCTAACCCGAGACATAAACAAAGACAAGGATAATCTTTCTAAAACAAAAAGACTCTCGAAATCGAAAGGACCCGATGTACAGATGTACAAATAAATAAATAAGTAAAAAAAAAAAAAAAAAAAGAATAAGGATCTGTTTTGACATGAAATGGATATATCCATATATCTCTGACTTATATTTATGAGATGATAAAATATGGCAAAACCTATACCAAAAATCGGTTCGCGTAGAAATAGACGTATTGGTTCACGTAAGAATACACGTAGAATCCCCAAGGGAGTTATTCATGTTCAAGCAAGTTTCAACAATACCATTGTGACTGTTACAGATGTACGGGGTCGAGTAATTTCTTGGTCCTCTGCCGGGGCTTGTGGATTCAAGGGTACAAGAAGGGGTACGCCATTTGCCGCTCAAACCGCAGCAGGAAATGCTATTCGGACAGTAGTGGATCAAGGTATGCAACGAGCAGAAGTTATGATAAAAGGCCCGGGTCTCGGAAGAGATGCGGCATTAAGAGCTATTCGTAGAAGTGGTATACTATTAAGTTTCATACGGGATGTAACTCCTATGCCACATAATGGCTGTAGGCCTCCTAAAAAAAGACGTGTGTAAAAATAAACATTGAAGAGATTTCAAGAGAAATAAATAATTCAATGATTTGATCAAATAATATACTATGGTTCGAGAGAAAGTAACAGTATCTACTCGGACACTACAGTGGAAGTGTGTTGAATCAAG